TAATACATTACAAAATTTAGCTTTAGCCAATGATCTAATTAGAGGAATAATAGGAATTATTGTATCAAGCTTTTTCATAAGATTTTCCATTATAAATGACTTTTCCAACATTTGACTCCGTACCACTGAAGGATTTAGTCGCACATTTGAAAAATAGCCCAAAAAGTAAAATGAATGCTCGGATAATTGGTTTATATGGATCTTTCCTGGTTGAGACCAAACAAAAAAATGACATTGCCATAAATGGATAAGATAGTATTTCCATTTTTTCATAAAAAAGGGCGTATTCTTTGAAATCAGAATGGATTTTCCTTGATATCTAACATAATGAATGAAAGGGTCCTTGAAGAACCATAGGGTGGACGGAAAATCCTTATCAAAGACTTCTACAAAATGTTCTATTTTTGCATAGAAATAGATTCGCTCAAAAAGGACTCCAGAAGATGTTAATCGTAAATAAGAAGATTTGTTACGGAGAAAAAGAAAGATGGATTCGTATTCACATACATAAAAATTATATAGGAACAGGAAAAATCTTGGATTACTTTTTAAAAAAGTAGAAATTCTTTTTTTTGGAGTAATAAGACTATTCCAATTACAATACTCATAAAGAAAGAGCCTTAATAAATGAAAGGAAGAGGCATCTTTCACCCAGTATCGAAGGGTTTGAATCAAGATTTCCAGATGGATAGGGTAGGGTATTTGTACATCTGACACATAATTTAAATATGGAAATTTTTCCTCAAAAAAAGGAAATATTGAATGAATTGATCGTAAATTATAGGATTTTATGATTTCTGCCTTCTCTAAGGAAGAGATTAATTGTAGGGAAAATGGAATTTCCACACTGACGGCAAGCCCCTCTGATATTATTTGAGAATAAAAATTCTTGTTGTACCCCCAAAATGGATTTTTGTTAGAATAATTAGAAGAAATAATCAAATGATTCTGTTGATACATTCGAGTAATTAAACGTTTTACAATTAGTAAACTAGATTTATTGTCATAACCTAGATTTTGCACCAAAATGGAACTATTTAAACCATGATCGTAAGCAAGTGCATAAATATACTCCCGAAAAATAAGTGGGTATAGGAAGTCATGTTGACGAGATCTATCTAGTTCTAAATATACTTGAAATTCCTCCATTTTTGAAATTCGATTTGGGACAAGGATCGAGGATTTATTGGGTTATCAAATAATACATAGTGCGATACAGTCAAAACAGGGTATTCTATTCTAATAAAAAAGAAATAGATACCTAGAAAACAAGTAAGACTCATCACCGGACTCTCTCTACTCGCTTTTTCCATCTAATTTTTTTATGTTCGTTCTAGGATAACAAGATAGTTAGAAATCCTTTATTTTCTCAACCCAATCGCTCTTTTGATTTTGGAAAAAAAAAAAAAAGATCTTTATCAATATACTCTTTCTTCTACACATTTATCGCCACCCCATATATAATGGAGAATAGCTAATAGTTAGGATTTATAACAAAAATCAATAATCCATTCATGGGAAAAGCTTTTCCCGCATCAAGTACTAATATTTTGATTTTTAACGTATAATTAGATGGGGTAATCATTCAAATTCAAAACGAAAGCTCGTTCCTTTTTGTTTCCCTATAATTGGAGCCAACAAACTCTATCCATTTATTAATTCAACCCAACTGTGAATTTATAATGAAATTTTCTTAGAATTCTCCATTGATACGACATGCTGCTTTTTCCATTCATTCCTTTCTGGATCAGTCGTGGTCTTACAAACTCTACCGATGGTATGGACGAATCCATTGATTCATAGAAATGTGTAAAAATTGGAGTCGCACTTAAAAGCCGAGTACTCTACCATTGAGTTAGCAACCCTAAAAAATAAACTACAACAATAAACTAATAAGATGTGTAGATACAACCGCAATCAAAATAAAAAAGAAAAGTATTTCTTTAATAAAAAAAAAAAAAGAACTTCTTTCTATCACAGAAAATCCAACGAACCCATCTATTTGATGAAGTAAAAAAATCCTATGGAACGGGAATAAATGGATCCATTTATTTACATTTATTCACGATCGGATTATATTTGTTTGATACACTGTTGTCAATATTAATGTTGAAAAAAGAATACAAAAATAAACAAATAAAAAAATTCAAAACTTAAATATTCAATTTAAGAAATACCAATTGTCAAATTAAATCAAATTAAAAAATACTAAAAATAAACACTAATAAATAATATATATTATATAGAATTATTAATTTAATTAGAATTATTAATTTAATAGAATTTATTAATAATTATTTATATTCATTAATTTATATATTCATTAATTTAATTCAATTTGAAATTTTTGAAATGAAAATTAATTAAAGTATAATTAAAGTATAAAGTAAATAAAAAAAAACCAAGCAATAGCAATTATGTTGTATTAACACTACATAAATAATCGACATAGATACAAAAAAGGCGTATGCAAAAATAAAAGAAAAAAGTAAATGAAAGAAAAAAGTAGAGATCGGGTTTATTCAATCAATAATAATTCAATTAATTAATATAAAATATAAATAGAATAAGAAAGCTTAACCTAACCTCCCTTTTAAATTTCTTCAACTTTTTAAATCTCTTCAGAGAATTCTAACAAAAACCAGCTCATTGAGGATAATGTATTTATAGACCCAATTACTTCATTTATTACTTAATTTCATATTGAATTTTGTTTTATTCATTTGCCATTTTGATATTATCAATAAAAATGGATTTTTGTAGTTTTAAAAAACAGCATTATTCTATGGCAGCAATAAGAAATCCAAAATTGGGTATGATATGAATAGAACAAGAGAGCGGGGGGGATAAGAGAGAAAAGGATTATATAAATCTATATAAAAGTCATCCACACCCTCTTTTTTTTTATTTATTTATTTAGAAATTGAATTTCGTTTGTTGATTAGGCTTAAGTTCCATAAAAACACCCGCCTTTTTTGAAATATCCTGAACAGTTCCTGTAGGTTGAGCGCCTTTTTCAAGGAAATATAGAATAACAGGAATATTTAAATAGGTTTGATTCTTTATCGGATCATAAAAACCCACTCTCCGAAGATCTCTCCCCTCTCTTCGGGATCGAACATCAATTGCAACGATTCGATAAACGGCTCATTGGGATAGATATACATAAACAATACACCCCCCCTAGAAACGTATAAGAAGTTTTCTCCTCGTACGGCTCGAGAAAATTCGAGATTTTGTCTATGTATAGAATTCTGATGTCAAATAGATTCAAAAAATCATCAAATCAATTAGACTATAATTAAAATTAAATACTTTTTTCTTATTCTTTCCCCAAAAAATCACTCGTATTCGAAACCTCATAACTCAAGTTGGATAACTCTCAAATAACTCAAAGGAAAAAAAACCTTAGTTAGTGATTTCATTTATTGAGCGGTCTCTACCCCCGTTCTTGTCTGTCTCCTTTAGAATCTATTTTTCGTCTTCAGTCAGTGTAATAATGTAATAATATAGTTATAGTTGTTGAGACAATTGAAAACAGTATTTACTTGTTCCACGATCCGTTAGCTTTTCCTTGAATCATTGGGTTTAGACATTATTTCGAGGATCTTTAATCATTTCAAAAATGGCAGCAACATACCAATTTTTTTATTTCTTTCCATCAAAGAATCGTACAAATAGATGGTTGATTCCCCCAGATCCACTTTTGATCGAAATAGTTTTACCAATTCCAACAAATTTGACTTTTTTTTTAACTTGCTCGAATTGGATCCTTTCGATTTATATAGCGAAAATATACTTACGAAGTTGTTCTAACTTATTGATTTTCACTAACCCTAGAAACTTGTCCCCGAGAAATGAATCAACTCGAGCTCCATCATGTACTATTTCCATCATCAAACCCTTTCTCCTCCCCCAAAAAGAAATTTGAGTGGAATAGAACAAACGATGTCGAGAAAGAGCACCTTCATTTCTATATAATAGAAAAATGGTGGATGTAAGAATCCACGGCTAATGGAATCATGTCTTTCAAGTCGCACGTTGCTTTTTACCACATCGTTTCAAACGAAGTTTTACCATAACATTCCTCTAGTTTGGAGCCGGCATGTAATTGATTCAATTCTGAAATCATGAATAGTCATTGATTCAATCGATCCATAATAATCCATATTTTTTCCTTCTATATGAATCGCCAATTTCGAAAGTCAAAGTAAAGAAGTATCAAAAAAAATTCAAATTAACTCGATATTGTAGGAATCTAATTTCTATTCTATTTCTTTTTTAGAAAAATAGAGATTCGAAATATTCTTATTCAAAAAAAAAAGAAATATAGAAATAGAAAAGAAATATCAAATAGAAATAGAAAAGAAATCAAAAATATAAAGAAATATATTATTAATTAATATTCATATATTATTAATTAATATTCAATATAATATTCAATTCAATAAAATAAATATTTATATATAAATAATAGTTTTCTAATTAAAATAATAATATAGATTTTGAATATACAATAATACAAATAAAAAAAAGTTTTTTTTTTGAATCTACATTTTCAAAGTGACTCGATTTAGAGACGAATCATTAAAAAAAGAAGAATCACATTCTACCCAATATTATATACTCGTAAACAAAAAGGTTTCTCAAAAAAAGGGGCAATATTAATCTTTATCTTTATTATGAATTAATCTTTATCTTTATTATGATATATAATTTGTATTTAGATATGATATATATCATGAATGGATATGCTCTGGGACGGAAGGATTCGAACCTCCGAATAGCGGGACCAAAACCCGTTGCCTTACCGCTTGGCCACGCCCCATTTCTATTCGACACTACTAAACACTATTATTGCTATTGGTTGTTCGTCAATTCCAGTCAAAATATCTAAATATTTATAGAATGAATTTTTCCTAGAATTTTGAGATGTATAGATATAGAATGAAACTGAAATTATTGATCATTACATAGAATTCAATTAAGATATTGCATGAAAGTCTGATTTCTTCTATTTTTTTATTTCTTTTTATTTCAGAATGGAAAGATTTTGAATTTGATAAGTTCAAATCAAAGAAGGATTTTTAGTGGCCACTTTTTCTTATTTTATTTTGATTGATTTTTTTCTAATATTCTTTTTTTATTCTATTATTTTTTATTCTATTATTCGTATTCGATTTTTATTATTTAGATTTTCCATTTTTGTGATTTCTTTTGTTATTTCTTATTAATATTATTAATTAATAATTCATTTTAATTAATAATTAATTACAAAATTCATTATTATTAATATAAATTTAATAATTGAAATTAAGAATTAAGATAATTTAAGAATAAAGAAATTGAAAAATTATTATTAATTACTAAATTATTATTAATTACTATAGTAATTAAATTGAAATTAATAGTATAAATCATAAATGAAATTAAATGAAATAAAAAAAAAAACGAAATGCAATTAAAAATTCTTTTATTAGAAAATTCAGAATATAATATATTAATAATATAAACATATTAATAATAAAAACTTAATAATATTAACTTAATTTGAATTTTTATTAATTTAATTCACAAAAAGAAAAAATACAATTATCTTAAAGTTAAAGAACAAAATGTTTGTTATGCTTAATATCTTTAGTTTGGTCTGTATTAACTCTGCTCTTTATTCAAGTAGTTTTTTCTTCGCGAAATTACCTGAAGCCTATGCTTTTTTGAATCCAATTGTAGATATTATGCCAGTAATACCTGTACTCTTTTTTCTCTTAGCTTTTGTTTGGCAAGCTGCGGTAAGTTTTCGATGAGATCTTTGATTTGAATACTGTCCTAGAAAAATTCACAATTTCTTCGAAAAAAGGTTCGAACATTTTAACAATTTTGATTTCTAAGATCAGATAAGTTTTACAGTGTGAATCCTCATGTATAGTATAGGAGAATCTATTCTCTTTCTTTTTTTTAATGATCTTGGAGATTGTGTAATGCTTACTCTAAAACTTTTTGTTTACACGGTAGTGATATTCTTTGTTTCTCTTTTCATCTTCGGATTCCTATCTAACGATCCAGGACGTAATCCGGGACGTGAAGAATAAAAAATATGATTTTTTATTCTTTTTGTTTTCTGTGTTTTCCTTGCTTTATTTTTAAATATTCTTATTATCTATTTTACATCTTTTCATTTTAACTTTTCCATTTTTCATTTTTAAATATATTCAATATTTTGAAATATATAAATATTAAATTCATTTATTAAATTCAATATTTATTAAATTCAATATTAAATTCATTTTTAAATAGATATATATAAATAAAAAATAATATAAATAATAAATATCGTTAAAATTCAAACAAATCAAATCAAACAAATCAAATAAAGAACAAAAAAGAGACTCTGTTCTATAAATTCAAAAGGTAAATAAAATACCAAATCATTGATGGAAACGGAAAGAGAGGGATTCGAACCCTCGGTACGAAAAATTCGTACAACGGATTAGCAATCCGACGCTTTAGTCCACTCAGCCATCTCTCCCCAATTGAAAAAGGCCCTTTCTTTTTTTATTTAATTTCATATCTCTATATTCAAATGAAATATAATATTATTATATTATTTGAATATATATATTATATTTTGAATATATATATTTTCTAATATATATTAGTATTAGATTTTGAATATATTTTTAATTTTATATATATTAATCTTATATTATTATTTTTTATATATTAATCTTATATTATTTGAATATATATATATATTTTTTATATATTAATCTTATTAATTATTAATCTTATTAATTTTGAATAGAATTTGAATTTCATTTCAAATTGAATAGAATAACTTAATCTAATTCTAATACTAATAAATAATCTAACGAATAATACTAATAAATAATCTAACGAATAAAGAATCTAAAATCAAAAAAATAGAATTCTAATAGAAATTGGAGATTTTGAAATTATAGAAATTATAAAATTCAAATTAATAAAATAAATTAAATAGAAATATTCAATTGAAATTCATTTCAATTAATAATTATATAAATTCTAAAATTTAAAAGATTATTAAAATAAAATTTTTAGAATATTCTATTTTTAGAACAATATTATTTACTTAACAATAGTATTTTTTTTTAATATTATTAGAATTTAGTATTAGAATTTTAGAATAAAGAATAAAAAAACTTGTTTTCAGCCCGGCCAGGTTAGTACCTAGCCGGGCCTTTTTTGTTCCCATGAATTCTGGATAAAAATGATTTATTTGATATGAAAAAAAAATACTTGTTATTGAAACAAGATCAAACATAAGAATGTCATTTTAAACACGTCAACACTATAAATTTTATGATTCTTTTATGATCCTATTTCTGAGTCCTTGTTAGACAAAAGTTCCATTTATATACAATAATCGCATTGAAGCGGGTATAGTTTAGTGGTAAAAGTGCGATTCGTTCTATGGACCCCTTACTAGTTAAGGGATCCCTCGTTTGATTCATATTCCGATCA